AGTATGTACGTGCGTAGTTCAAGTTTTCGCCCTATTCACCAAGGAATATTTTGGTTGCTTTTGGCGGATCGCTTACTACTAGGTTGGATCGGATGTCAACCTGTCGAGGCACCATTTGTTACTATTGGACAAATTCCTCCTTTTGTGTTCTTCTTGTTCTTTGCCATAACGCCCATTCCGGGACGAGTTGGAAGAGGAATTCCTAATTCTTACACGGATGAGACTGATCAGTGAAAAATTCTGACACCAATCATTTACGTATTACACCAAGAATTCATTGACAAGCGCATTAGTTTGGCTATGTTGATATAGCTTAGATAGGGAAAAGAGATTACTAGGGTAGGGCTTCACTTTAAAATCCGGGGGCTTTGTTCCCGAAACTGCCTTCCTCCTCCCCGCCCCTGACCCGTCCTTTGAAAGCAAGAACATTAGCATAGAGGAGTATCCTTATCACGCATGCTTTTCCACTGCTGACAAAATGACCTTCTATCCTCTTCTAGGGATTCCTACCCCTATATGGAGAGGGGAAATTCTTATTTTAGTATTATGCATGAATATGCGCGCCGGGAATATCTCATAGCGGGAAGGCCCAGAGATCATAAAGAGATGGGCATTCCAGCCCAACATACTCCGGTGAATGGGTCGAGAGAGATAGAGAGGGGAGTGGGATACAGGAAGTATAGTGAAGAGTTGAGTGGCTATCCGACCATCCAATCGGCTATGGAGGGTGGTTTCAGCAAGCGGGTAAACCGATTCTGACTAGTCAAAACGTAGGCCGATCGTCGCTCATCCCTCGTGTTCTCTCCCGTGAAGTGATTAATCCGGCATGCAATCCCTATGGAAAAGCTAGTCTTCCAATTGGAGTCAATTTCCACCCTCTGATGATCCATTCCGCCCTTCCGTATAGCCAGAAAGGTATGGAATCTTATGGATGACTTGAAGTAGTTCTTCCACCCCCTCCTCTTTCACCTATCCCTTCACTCCCCAGGGATTCCGTACAGCTATACAATCACGGTTCATCGCTCGGAGGGAGGGAATAGAAGCAAGCATTTTCCGTTCAGTCGGTAATGAATCAATACGCAGGGAAACTTTCTTCCATGGGAATGGCAAGTCTCGGACAGGCTCATATTGGTTGGGTATGCTCTTTCCATAGGCGACTTTCCAGAAGGTCTTCAAGGTGGATATGCTCTTCTTCTCAGAAAGACCATCGAAGAAGATTAATAATTCACTACAATTTTTTACGTCCGCTGTCCTAAAAAAGATATTTATAGCGAGCAGCACTACTAAAAATGACCGTTCGATAGGTTCCCATTTGGGGGCTTCAACCAGATTTCGCCCTATGCATCGGGAATTGGATCAAGATCAACTGCTTTTTAATTAAGCTTTTGGATTTGGCTCTCGAATTTACTATTGAAAAGGAAGGGATGTTGGGCGAGGTGATGGCTCTCTTTCAAGATATGCATCTCGAACCAGGTCTCCAACCGGCACTGAAATTGGCCCCGCACTGGGGGTGCCCCTCCCCGGTCTCAAGAACTCGAGCGGTCTTAACTTAATAGGTACTGGTAGCCGATTCGGATTGTATAGCTGCTGGGAAGCATAAAGATCGATCAATGTCCTGATTGCAACGCATTAAGATGTCAATGCCCAGTAGTGAATGTGTTCCCGGTGGGTCTATCGTCAGTGTTCTAGTGCAAATCATATCTCTATGTTTTTCAAAGCACGTCAAGACCAAAACAAAGCGAACGGACGGCAGGTGACTTTGATCTCACGCGGGCCTATACTTCGGCAACTAAGAAGGGGGCTGGGCAATAAGGAGGCTCCTAGCTAAACTTGTCTCGTTCGCGAATGAACCCAACGTCAGGAAATGAAAGAGGCCGCCCTAAGCACCATGCCTGTTTTGATCCAGGTTCCCCTTCTCGCCTCGCCCTATCTGACTGGACACCACATCTCGTCTTCAACTCATTCCGACACTGTGAGATCCTATGGTCACGCCTTAGTCCGAAGGGCTAAACGGGCTTTTGGGCTTTATAAAGAAATGTGACTCTCCACCTATTTCATTGTGTGCTTACTCCCCTTCTGCGCTAAAAAAAAAAGATAGTAGATAACGTAAGACTTTGCTTGGCTTGCTCCGAGCCATCTTGTTAAGGAAGGGCGGCTAGGGTGGGAAATGAAGAAGAATGGAATTCCAAAGAAGGAGATGAGAAGGAAGACTCTTAGTTGTTGAATGCGAGTCACTACATAGGTGGAATTTGATAAGCTCCTTTAGGCCCGGCTAGCCCGTAGAGTCTTAGGCTTTTTCCCACTTTCCCTGACGCAAGGTCGGGGTCGTTACGAATAGGACACATATACACCAAACCTTTGAAGGATGAGGTTCCAGTTTGCCATTCCTATTATTTTATTTATAGGCTTCCAGTCTCCTCAGAAGTCCGCTCTTCTATCTTCGCAGAATTCACCTGGCTCTCTTACTCACCTTCGCGTCTAGGGCATGATGTCTTTAATTTAAGATGATTCAATTGGTCAATCGTCTTGTTATTATCAATCAATTCTTCCGGGCCTCTCTACGGGATTGGAAGAAGGAGTTTTCACCCAAATGAGTTAGAGTTCCTCCGAACCGTGTCATTCTCGAAGTATGGCGCAACACTCTGTCGAAAACACGAGGCGGGAGTGCGTCGAAGCATGAATTGACCTAGCGACGTGAACCTTGGGTGAGGTGCACTAGCGAGCGACTTCCTTCCCCAAAACAAAAAAAAATAGAATGCCGCTATCATTATCATGCGCGAAGCTAAGCTTGATAGGAGCCCGAGCTAAGAGAATAGAGCAAACTCGACGTCACAAAACCAGGGATAGATCGCTCAAGGGAGCAACTCGAGATAGATGCAAGATTCTTTCTCCTGCCCTTCACTTAGAAAGAAAAGTCCATTTTTCAGCACGCACTAATTCCTAAGTTTTGTCGGTCGAATAGCCTTCTTGTGTGACCTTCCACGGGGTGGCAAGCTTTAGAGAATAGGGGCGAGGTCCCCATACTACATAAGGCCGTAAGCAGTGGTTCGAATCAAGCGAAACCAAAGGCATTCGTTGGCACCCGAGATGCTAAGGATCGAAGACTTTTGGGATATGGAATAGTACTTTCTGTTTGTGCCCCTTTTGACGACCAAGTCACAATGGCAACAATGTATCTATCTGGGGATGCGCAGCTGTGGTGACGGACGCGATATGAGGACATGCTGGAGGGCCGTTGCGAGATCAACGCCTGGGATGGGAGGAACTAAATAGGGAGCTCAAGGAAAGGAGCAGTTCCTGCCTGGGAACGTTGTATGGCTCGCACGAGAGTCCCTGATGCGGGCCGGCACTGTTCGATAAAATCAAAGCAGACCATGGGGGACTGACCCGAGCTATAGACAAAGAAGGACTTTGATAGATAGAATAAGGCACAAAGACATCAAAAAGAGGGCTACTTCACTATGAATGGTAACATATGAATTGAAACTAATGCGACGGGTGTCAATTACCAAAAACGACTCGACCACTAACTCAGTCCCGCGGGACATTTCTAACACAAGGCCGAAGATGGATGCGAAGAATATTTGACTCTCGAACCATCACACGGATTCCAACCCAACTGCCCATGATATAGTAAGAACGGAATGGAAAGGCAAAAAAACTATTCTATATGCAGACGTGAAAGCTCTATCGATAGAAGCATTCAAGCCTATCTTTTTTTTTTAGAGAGGAACGATTCCCTCGTCTGAGAACCGCCATTCACGCACTATTCCTCCCCACTAAAAAGAGCGATTGATAATCTCGATAACCTAAACAAAAATGCAGAAGTGAGCGTACCCCAAAGCTATCCTCTCTTCCCCTTTTTTAGCTTTAGCCAACCCCATTTTTTTTTCACCTTGAATTGGTCAAAGCCAAAAATCTGATAAATAGAAGGAAGAGAGATCAGAAAGATACGCGGACGACTTGACTATAGTATAGGTCGGATGTTTCCGTGAGCAGTAAGCAGCAGATCTCCCCTTATTGATTGAATTTTTGAAAGCTGGTGGCCGCCTGTGAATTCTTTCAAGGCAAGGGGCGGCCTGATTCGACATTGTTGTTTACTCTGATCCGGTCGAGGTGGTTTTCGTTTACCAGCGCGTAGGCGGTCTAAGTTCCTATGACCGAGTCTTTCTGGCCCCTGTGAACATCTTTTCTTAATGTATTAAAGAGGGCCTCTCTAACCGGTGAAAAGTGGTGGGTGTCCACTAACGGCCATTCCTGGCTCGGCTCCGATAACGCAATTCCGGAAGGAGTCGGTAGTTGGGCACTGGATCCCTTCGGACCTGGAGAACGTGTGACGCTGGGTCGGGGTTTGGTGAACCAACTGGTCGCTCCTCTAGTTGAAGTCTCGGGCCCCTTTTTCTTTCGTTGCCTAGGTTACACCTTCGGAAGACCCCAGAAGGTAATTTCTCTCTATTTCCCTCAATCTTCACTTTACGCCACGCCGACTCTCCTTTCGTCATAAGGCGTGGAATTAGACCAAGGGGAATCTCCATAGGAACTAGTCCCTCTGATTTCGCACGTAGGAGATCGAGACACAGCCCCAGGGCTATGAGGAAAGATGTAGATCGATCGCCTCAGATAGACAACTACATAGAGGGTCTCTACAAGTCTATATATTCTTTTTGATTTCGTTCCCCCCGTAAGATCACCAATGAGGTCTGCAAGTTTCACATCTAAGTAATACCCGATCCGATAGTTTACGATATATATTTAACAACAACATTCTAAGCTAAGAAAGGAGATTTTTAGATATCGGTAGTTGTCCGGTCGTACCCAAACAGTAAGATTCCAGAGGAAAATGCACCTAAGATCAAATATTTCGAGCCGGCTTCCGTGGAAAATTCAGACTTTCTTTTTGATGCTGCCATCACATAAAAACATAAACTTTGAGGCTCAATAGCTAAATACATGGCAATTGAATCATGAGCCGAGATCATAAAGAGCATACTGCGAGTAGG